TAAAGTCGCGAGAGTTCGATTAACCTCCAAGTTTGAGGTAACGGCTTACATACCAGGTATTGGCCATAATTTGCAGGAACATTCGGTGGTCCCCGTGAGAGGCGGAAGGGTCAAAGACCTACCCGGTGTTAGGTATCACATTGTTAGAGGAACCTTAGATGCTGTAGGGGTGAAGGACCGTAAAAAAGGGCGTCCTAGTGCGTTGCAGAACATTGTCACAACTTGTATCATCGCAATGATTCCGTATCAGTTGTTCTGATATGTTAAATGTGTAGCCGACCCAGCATTGCCAGGGGACTGAAGCCTGCTACTACAGAGATTGATAGAGATTAATTATTATCTATCTATTTGTATGAAACAACTTGGTGTCTAAGGTGTTCTATTCCAGTAAGTTGAGTTTTACCTGGACTCTCACCTAGAAAATCTTAGGACCTCTTTTCCTCTTGGAACAGGTTCAGATTACGACTACGGAGATTCGGTGAAGGCTTTATGCACACCTACTGATTGGATTGATAAACCTACGGACATTCCTAGTAAGATAACTGAATTGCAAGATTTTCTTCTTTTATATCTAGACTTCGACTTCTTTTACCCGTGGAATAGGAGAAAACGGATACTCAATGTGCGATGAGTAAATATGATTTGCATCCTAAAAAATAAATGGTTCAAAATCATTTGAATAGTTTCTATTCAATCATGTGGAAAGCTGTATTCGACGAAAGTCGCACGTGCAGTTTGGAGGGAGATCCTCGACTAATCGGTGGATCCACCCTACAATATGGAGTGAAGAAGCCAAAATAGTAGCTTGAGATACCATTGAAATAAAAGAATTGATTGAAATCTGACATATTTATATTTGTAAACTCGTGTTACATCGGAGCAGTGTAGTGAACAGAAAGAAAAATATCGAATCAGATCCAATTTATCGTAATCGATTAGTAAATATGCTAGTTGATCGTATCCTGAAAAATGGCAAGAAATCACTGGCTTATCAGATTTTTTATCAGGCTATGAAGCGGATTAGGTAAAAGACAAATAGGAACCCACTGTCTGTTCTGCGACAGGCGGTGCGCGGGGTAACTCCCGATGTAGTGACAGAAACCAAACGTGTAGGTGGATCAACTTATCGAGTTCCCGTTGAAGTAGTACCGGCAGAGGGAAAAGCTTTGGCTATTCGGTGGTCATTAATTGCGTGTCGAAAACGCTCAGGTCGAAGTATGGCTTTAAGATCGAGTGATGAATCAATGGATGCCGCCAGGAATTCCGGTAGTGCGATACGGAAGAAAGAGGAGACTCATAAAGTTGCGGAAGCTAACAAAGCTTTCGCTCATTTCCGCTAGTTTCGGATTCGTTCCAATCCACAATCTTTCCGTTGTGGATTGGAACCGGGGCACAAACTACCGGGGAATCAAAAAACACTATGAAGAAATGGTTGAGTGAGGAGTCAACGGCGAATAGCGGGTGTCTAAGCCACAAGTGGGGATCGGCAACTACTTTTTCTTAGGTTGTTAATTATTAGACTCCCCCTAACCTAATGGGATAGCGGGGGGGGGGGGGCCAATGCGGAGTTGCGGGGTGCCTCGCAAAAAGGCTTGACGCGTGACCAGTTTTTCAGAGACTGAAATTGATTGAGGCCCGCACCGCATACCGCATAGAGTAAAAATTTAATTCTTTTTTGAAAAAGGAAAGCCTTGTTGTAAAACAATGGCTAAAAATTGTTTGAGATATCAATAAGAAGCCCCCATATCCGAGAATTCTGGGGACTCAATTAATTTCGGTTGACACAGATAGGTTTTTGTGATATATTACAAATTAACAAGCTTACTAGCCTGGGGAATCACCAATTATTTCTTGAAAACCGAAAATTACCATGACCGCAACTTTAGAACGACGCGAAAGCGCAAGCTTATGGGGTCGCTTCTGCGACTGGATCACCAGCACCGAAAACCGTCTTTACATCGGATGGTTCGGTGTCTTAATGATTCCCACCTTACTAACCGCAACCTCTGTATTCATCATTGCTTTCGTCGCAGCTCCTCCTGTAGATATTGATGGTATTCGCGAACCCGTTTCTGGTTCTTTGTTATACGGTAACAACATTATCTCTGGTGCTATCATCCCTACTTCTGCAGCTATTGGGTTACATTTCTACCCGATCTGGGAAGCAGCTTCCGTTGATGAATGGCTTTACAATGGTGGTCCTTACGAACTTATCGTTCTTCACTTCCTACTTGGTGTAGCTTGCTACATGGGTCGCGAATGGGAACTAAGCTTCCGTTTAGGTATGCGTCCTTGGATCGCTGTTGCGTACTCGGCTCCTGTCGCAGCTGCTGCCGCGGTCTTCCTGATCTACCCAATTGGTCAAGGAAGTTTCTCGGACGGTATGCCTCTAGGCATTTCTGGTACTTTCAACTTCATGATCGTCTTCCAGGCTGAGCACAATATCCTTATGCATCCCTTCCACATGTTGGGTGTAGCTGGCGTATTCGGCGGCTCTCTATTCAGTGCTATGCATGGTTCTTTGGTAACTTCTAGTTTGATCAGAGAAACAACTGAGAATGAGTCTGCTAATGCAGGTTATAAGTTCGGTCAAGAAGAAGAAACCTACAACATCGTAGCTGCTCACGGCTATTTCGGTCGTTTGATCTTCCAATATGCTAGCTTCAACAATTCTCGTTCTCTACACTTCTTTTTAGCTGCTTGGCCCGTAGTAGGTATCTGGTTCACCGCTTTAGGCATTAGCACTATGGCATTCAACTTGAATGGTTTTAACTTCAACCAATCCGTGGTTGACAGCCAAGGTCGTGTCATAAATACCTGGGCTGATATCATAAACCGTGCTAACCTAGGTATGGAAGTCATGCATGAACGTAACGCTCATAACTTCCCTCTAGACTTGGCTTCTGTTGAAGCTCCTTCTATAAACGGATAATATCCGTCTGGTTATGTAGCACAACTGGATACCAAATCTCTTAACTCCAGAGGAGGAGGTTTGGTGTCCAATGAGGTGAAGGTTCGTGCGGTAGAACGAATGGAAAGGACGATAACAGCTTGTCACAATTTCACGATTATCAGTTTCCAACCTTGAATTCTGAAAACTATTTGGAATATCCTTCCGCGATTTAATAGATTACGAAGTTTCCTACTCCGATTTGCGGAATGCTTGCAACCCCCCAACCCAATTTTCTCTCTTCGGATAAAAAAAATTGAGATTGCGTTCCTCATTTCAAAGATTTTCTATTGTCTTGTTATATACGTAAAGTTAATATGTATGTGTATCAACCGAAGAACCTATCTAGCTTGCTTAACGGATAGATCTCGTTCACGTCCGGGGGGGGGGGGCCAACTAAATCAGCAGAGGGGGCGGACGTAGCCAAGTGGATCAAGGCAATGGATTGTGGATCCATCACGCGCGGGTTCAATCCCCGTCGTTCGCCCATGCCCATCCAATTGGGTAATTCGATCCCATCGCTCTGCTTGGAACAGGGAGAAATTGTTAAGGTGGATGGGATGTGTGTGGGTCTCCTCGACAATAACAATTTAGAATTCCCGATCTAATTTCAGTTTTGGATACGACTATTCACAGAAATCACTAGACTCGTTTGAAATATTTATTCCATTCTATCTTGAAATTTTCGAAATTATTGGTATAATAAATGTGGGAAATAGATAGTCTCTACCGCATAGAATTAATATGAAAAAAGAAGATAAGGTGAAAGAGGTGGCAAAAGAAAGAGTAGGAAGTCCAGATTTTTCATCTAAAATTTCAGAGTTAGTGGAAGTCGGTCTATTAGACCACTTCTTCGAATCATTGAAAAACCAACATCTCAAAGAATTTCTAATTAGTCCATCTTCCAATTATCAACCTTTTATCAGATTATCTGACTTGTGATTTCTGAGTTCACTATTTTTACGCAATCTGCGTGATTCACTAAAAAGAGATAGTGGCATCACCCTGGAGATGCTAATGCTGTTAGCAATACCAATTTCTATGCATTGCTTGAGTGACAAAAGGTCGATCGAAAGAAGTTTTGTATTAGCGGGAGTCATTGATGGGGGTGACGAAGTAATAAAAAAACAAGCAGAAAATTCTGGTGACTTCTCCTGCGACTGCTTCCCCCGATTCGAAAGATCTTTATCTGTTGGAAGGAATGGAAAGAGGGGAATACCTGTTTCCCGCGACTTAGGTTTGAACGAAGATATTTCTGCAGGTTCAACGAAGAAGGAGAAGCAAGTTCGTTATGATGCGATGATTCCTCTGGTTTCCGGTAGGTGGAAGGCATGCATGGTGAGGGAGTCACTCCTTGCCGGAGATATATCCAAGGATGAGACTGAAAGGATTCAAGCATTTTGTAGGGATAGGTGTTTACAAGATTCAAGTAGGTTTTTCAAATTCTATAACTATTTGGTAGTTTCCAGAAACAACCAAAGTGATTTCGATTCGTTATTCTTTTGGGAAAATCATAACAAGCGAGATCTGGGTCGGTTACAAGCAACACAATTGAGAAGCGACTCATTAAGTCCCGTAGTATTAAACTCCTGCGACAAGGCGTTACTTGAATCCGGAAATTCAGCAGATCACCGGGGGGATGGATCGGGATTTTATTTCGAGCGAGAAGCCTTTTCCAACTTGTCTTCATTTACGTCTTGTGAAAAGACGACGTCGTTTCGTGGCTGTATATCCGGATTAGATTGTGACAAAAATGGGGAAGAATTTCCCATTCTACACACTTATTCACAAATGAAAAATGGATTAACAAATCGACTCACCGAATTTCTCTCGATAATTGAGAAATCGAATCTGATTTTTGGTGGGGCAGTAGTTATTGACGTCAGTAGTAGCGTCAAATCTGGGAAAGGATTTCCATTGGAAACGAAGGGTGACATGCCGCTTACTCAAATATCTGGCAAAAAACTTGGGCTAGCAAGTAGCAGACACCTCAACCTCAATGAGATTCTTCCAAACTATTTTCAAATATTTTTAGGTATACCTAGAAAAATAAGTAATCGAAGTGAAAATACTACTTTTTTAAACTAATTGAAAGAAAAGGGTAACATACATTCAATATATTCTTTAGTTAGATTGTATGGACGAAATAGAATCATACCTCTCTACTCAACATACATATTTCTTTTCCATGACTATTTCTGCGCATTATTTGCTGAATATTTCTTCCAAATCAAATATCGGTTGGATGGCTGGACGGGGGGCGGGGAGTACACCGGTGTAACAGGAATTGCAACTGAATAAATAGTATTGAAATGGAAAGATAACGTAGAGCGCCTATTGAACGAATATATTACCTTTCAAATTGATGAGTATAGAAATGTTCAGTCAAATGTGCATAGATGGCTCGATACGACCGGGGATTCGTCTTTTTTCCCCGTCGGGGAAGTCTTAAAGTGTGACTTGGGGGAATCAATTTGCCGTGTATCAATAATAGGAAACGAATTACTGAGTAATATTGGTGTCAGTCTCGGTAGTAACAATCAACAGAACGAAAAAGATTTTCATCGATTTCTTAATGCTTTTTTTCTTTACAAAATGATTGTTGCTGAGGTTACTCGCCAGAAAGCTTTGATATATACCATTGATTATTGCATCGAAAAATTGAACGATATAGATCTCGAGAAATTGAACAAGATAGATCTCATGAAGCTTGATCTTCTATCAAGTTTATTCGATGGTTACATTGACGAACAGATACTTTTCCTCAAAACAATTCTTGAGAGAAAAAAGAGTTTATTCATTGAATCCAAACTGTTAATGAGTAAGAAATCGGTAGGCTCTTCGACCGAGCTGGAACCTGCAGTGAATCCTACTTCTCTCGGGTTGCCCCGCATCGAATCCATCCGAGCAGGATTTTCAAACGATGCTCTTTCCATTACGGGGAGGCAATTTCGGAATCCGTTTCTGCATGATTTAAACCGTGGGGGAGGTTCAACTAAAGATATTGGTGAAAATATTTCGAGATACATTTCCGATCAGGTTAATAAACTAAACTTTCTAGACGACTCACCTATACGGAACTGTGCTGGAAGCAACTTCATTCCGAGAATCAAAAGGGATTTTTTTATTGGGAGATGCAACAGTAGTTATCTCAACGTCCTAGAAAACTTCTATGCGGGCTCCGAAGATGAATATGCGGGCTCCGAAGATGAAACCATCTCATCTAGTATCATCTCAATTACTCATCCCCAACTGTCGGATTCGTTGTCATCCAATTTATCGAGACAGACAGCAGGGGAGGTTGCTGGCCACGTACCCACACCAATTCAATTTATTTTGTCTAATCTGCATGAATCCACAGCATTAGTAACTCATTCAGATGGACTTTCCGATTCTGTTTCGGATCTAAAGAGGTTACTGGCGAGTTTGAACTCATCTCCTCGTGAAACGATAGAGTCATTTCTATATTCGTGCAGTAGCGCTGGAGTTTATTTGGGGAAGACGTCGATAAACTCCGATTCGTCGTCGGATCAGCGACCCCAATCTCGTCCCAAGAATCTGGTATTGGATCGGGTCTATCAGAAGAATTTGTCTATTAGGTATTTCTGGGAACCGGAAGAAATGGAAACATCTTACTGGTCGCTAAGACTCCCATTATGCAACGATGTAACATCGAGATCTCTAGCAGAATCGATTGGAAAGGAGGTTGCGCGCGAAGATACGGACTACGCGGATCAATCTATCCGGAGAGAGGCTATTCGTCCATCCCACTTTATCAATTTCAATGAATTATTAAAAGATTTGAACAGATATAAGATCTCTTGGATCTTTTGGAAAGACAATATCGGTGAAAAATGGAGCTTATTTAGAGATTATATACCTTGGTTTTTTACCCCCACCTGGTGGAGATACTTCTACGATCCGATTAGAGAAACATATCCAGAAGTAGTACTTAAAATAAGTTATGACTCAAATCATAATTTTCCTAGAATTTATAAAGTAATTGCTGAGGATGTAGTAGATGGCGCGAAAGCCTATTTAATCCAAAGACTGCAAAGCCTAGGATTGAGATTTGACAACGATTCTATCAATACTATAGTATCCGAGATAGGTCTTCTTATTTTCGAAGAAATTCCTGATGAAGCGGAGATTTTACATTCGGGAGGATGGTCAGTATCTCAATTTTCCAATAGGTCTATCTTCTATTACTTCATTCTCTCAGTATTAATTGTTCTTGCATTATTCAAACACCCTTTGTCTGCCGTTTCGGGTTTCAATTCCTTTCATTCATGGAAACGTTTCAATACTATTGAATATCTAACAGACCCAACGCGTGGATCCTATTTGAAAGAGGTAATGTATTCCCCTTCGACAAGCTAAATGTCAACGAGAGATCTACTAATCTATTCTTTGAATAGATTCCTGAATTATATAAATAATATAATCTTTTTCTCCTTTGTGAAAAATGAACTTGATTCATGGATGTTTCATAAAGAAAGCTCCGATATCCTAGATAGTAAGAAAGAACTACTGACTCAACATTTAGTGACGAATAAAATTCTTCATAGGTATGTGTCGAAATTGAATTCCAACTATGATTTATTGAGCGACGAGATTTTTCATGAACCTTATCCACAAGAAAGATCTAATGTTTTGGCATACTTACTTCAATTCTGGCAAAATGATCTATTGAGTCACAAGATCCGTAAGTTGGATCCTGCGGAGAAGTGGGCTTTTTCCGCCCTCGAGAGAAATATTCTATTTTCAGCAGCAACGGGACGAAGAGGCAGTCTACTAAATATGCCATGTCATGACATACCTATCTCACTCCAATCGGGATTATTACCATCTGAAGGAATTTTGCTAGTAGGACCCATAGAAACTGGCCGATCTTCCATTATTAGAGATGTAGCATTCGATTCCTACTTTCCAGTGGTGAAACTACCACTGAAGAAGCTGATATACAACCGATCCTTTTTTAATAATGCACGTGGAAATTTCATCTCGAAAGAAAGCGTACACCGATTAAATTTCGTTTTTGAAATGGCGAAAGAGATGTCTCCTTGTACACTATGGATTCAAGATATTCATGAATTGAATATTCATCGTTCGTATCATAAGCTAGAAGCTGATCCCAAATTCTTACTTTGCCAAATATTGAAAAGTATTGGTGACAGGCGCAGCAATTCCAACATCCGCAGGAATGTTGTTATCGCTACGACTCACGTACCTGCGAGGATAGATCCAGCTCCAATAGCTCCGAACCGGTTAAACTAATTAATAAATTTTCGAAAATCCAACGGGTATCAACGTCATAAAGAATTACCAATTCTATTACGTATCAAAGGTTGCGAAATGGAGGCTAATCCGCCTCTTCCCCCTATTGAAGGTACCGGGTCCGGAACTACGGGTTATAGTAAACGAGATTTATTCCTTCTTGCTAGTGAGGCGTTATTAATAGGTACTTCCAGAAGAAGTAAGATTATATGCAGCGACGCAATTGAATTAGCTTTGCATAGACAACATTCGACTGCTAGTGATATGGGCAATGGGATAGAATCCGGTTCTGAATGGGAAATCTTTTCTCACGAGATAGCGGAAGCTACTTCAAAGAATAGTTTGATAGATACTTATCTCACAAATACGTATATTGGTCGTAACGCGTTAAAAATGCGATTCTATTATTTGTCTAACTGGTATGTGGAACCTCCAATAACCAAGTCAACATTTAATGAATTCACTCTATTTTCGCATATCCTAGGGATACTAGCTGGATTAGTAGCTCGCGATTCGCTCCAAATGGATATGAGAAAGAAAGAAAATTTCATTGTTATCGACAAACTCGTAGAGAATGACTTGAACCTAGCTTGTGGTGTACTAGAAAACCTCTCGACTAATTTTTCACGTTCAGAAATTTGTAGAGACGAAAATCGACACGGTAATAGTCTTTCCTTTTCCGTTCCTATCGCTAAACCCAAGTATTGTTCAGGTGTAACCTCTACAAGTCGTTCTTCTAAATTTATGAGAAGGGGGGGATTTAGCAGTCTAACCGACTTCGAACTGCAACAGTCACCCGAACTAATAAACTCAAGTCCGACGGAAGTGTCGCGTGAGATCACTTGGTCCCATAAGGCTTGGCGTCTCCGTTTCCTGCGAAGCGGGGCTTATGAATTGATGAGGGTATTATCTGAACCCAATCATTTGTATAATTTAATTCTCCTCTACCAAAATCAGAATTATATACCCCAACAAGATTTCGAATTCAATAATATTAAGGGTGACAGAAGTAAATGGTGTGAGAAAAGCGGATATCTATTCAGTTTTGAAAAATCTGCGACTAATGTGACAGATAAATCTATTAAAAGATTGGAAAACCGGTTGGATAATATGTTGCTACGTGAGCAATTTCTCGAATTGGCAATATCCGGCGACTCATCTAATGAATATGAAACACATTGTAATCGATTCGATGAAACGACTCGACTCTTCGGGGGGCGCTTCATCTGGGACCCCATGCTTCTGTTCCAGCCAGATCCTAACATTCCTTCCTCGCGTCGCAGCTTGTTGCCGACGAAAGAACTGGCGCGGAGGCTTTACGCCATTTACGGCATGAGAAGGCAGCACCTTAATAAAATGTCAAATAAAAAAATTAAAAATTTCTTTCTCTATCGTGAAGATAATCCGAAATTGAAACCTGACTCATCTATTAAGCGGTGGAATAATCTCCCCTTGGATGAAGAGGAGCGAGATTCCGAATACGTCAAAGAAACTTCCTCTATGAATATACATCTGCAACATCCGCAGATATTTAGTCCCGCTCGCTTTGATTCCTACGTGGTGGCAGAAGATTTCCCAGAGCGATTTATTCGGTTTAGGCTTCTGGTTCACAGAAACAAATGGATGAGGCGAAACCGTTGCCCATTTCAGGATTTTCTTATCTATAACATGTTGCTTGAAATTTATTAATATCTATTCAATCCGTTCTGATTTGGTGGGGCGTCACTGGATCGAGCGACGAAACAATTTTTTCATGAAAGTTCATAGAACAAATCTTAGATACCCCTCATTCTGTCTAGATCTCTAGCAATATAATTAGAAGCCAAGTCAGTAAAAGGAAGGTCTATATTTTCCTTTTACTGATACAAATCATTTTATTGCAACATCTTAAATGGTTAAGGAACTGAAGACCATTTCTTCTATGAGTCTTTCTGCTTAGAAAGAAGATTGGGAGGGAGCAATAGCTTATTCCGTAGGGATTTTGCGAAACAGCTTTTTAACATCACGCTTGGAATAGATCCTTTATCTCAGAAAATTGTGGATTTACTCCCCTCCCCAGATGACTGATTGATTCGCTCATTCCAATCGCTCAATACGCCGGAATTGGAGTGGGGGTCCCCAAAAACGACCTCTGAATAGCCAGGGTCCTTGCCTTGGGGTATTCAAGGGGGCGGGGGGGGTAAGGACGCACAAATCTTTTTCCCCTCAATTGTTGGAGCTGGAAATAAGCACGATAGTGAATCATTCACAGGTTGGTGGGTCATGGTCCAACGCAATTTGATTTGGCATATGTGGGAAACACAACTATCCAATTACTAGGAATTACTGACGTAGATTCGGACGAATCTCCCCGGGTAGGATTCGAACCTACGACCAATCGGTTAACAGCCGACCGCTCTACCGCTGAGCTACCGAGGAAAGTGGTAGGGGATTCAGTCCCATACACACCCGAAGACTTTTGTTCTTCGAACCGCTTCTAAATCTGTAATACGTTAAGCTTTCTCCGACATTTCGTGAAGTAAACTTCGCGTACACTCTAACTCCCATTATAGGAGGAGGCGGCGGCGATAGCAATCCCATTTGAATGGAAGGGTCCCCGAATCATGGGAGAGGGGGGGGGGGGGCAATCGATCGAGGTCGAGATCAACCCCACAAGCCCCCCACGATCTGTATCGATTAATCACCAATTAGTACTTTCTATTCCCCCCCCTCCAAGAAGCATAGTAGAATAGCCGCAGGATTCTCCTACCTTATAGAAAGAAGTAATATCTCTGGGGAATGGAAGGAGCAGAAGGGGGAGAGATGGGGATGGGGAAGATGAACAATAGTCGGGAGAAATGAACACGAATTGGAGCTTCGTGAAACGAAAGTAGCAGTTTACGGCAAGGGCGGGATTGGGAAATCAACAACCGACACCGGCGAAACAGTTCCAATTACTAATCCGAGTGGGTAATGAGATATTCTGCCATTTTTTCCGCGTCGTATACCCTCCCCACCAGAGAGACTTGATACACCAGTTCCGTTGATAAACCCATCGACTAACCATTGATCGAAATACAAAACCAACTTGCTGGTGAAATTTATGCCTCCGACGAAGTAGGTATCATAGTAATAATCGATATAACCTCGATTTATGGACCAGTCTCTGATAAGAGATACATAAGTATTTAATAAATTTTTATTTATTAATTTGAATTTTTCCGGAAATTTCGTATCAACAAGTTCGTTAGTTTGTCCATAAATCTTGAAGGAAATTAATAATCCAATGAGAGATAAACTGAGTGAAGGGGTTGAGCTCGTTAAAATCTCTGTCAAATTTTCGAGATGTGTATTAGCTTCGGGAAAGGAGGGAATAGAAATCAGCCAATCAAACAAAAGGTTTAGACCAGTTCCCTTTTGGATTGGGTCAACTCCTGCCAACCCAGCAAATACAGTGGGTATCACCAGGACAATCAGAGGCAATACCATACAAAAATTTGACTCCCGGGGGTGTAGCAAGTTTCGTTCGGAATAGTTTTGAATCGCCTTTTCACGAATTGGGCCCCCTTCGGGAGGAGGCGGGGTGACGAGGTTTCCCGTTTCTGCAACCCCACTCCGCCCCATATCTGTTGCAGATATGACATTGCTACTTGCTTGTGTGGCAAGTGATTCCGGTCGAGCCCCACCCCATGAGGTAATAATATTCTTGGATGGGGGGGAAGTATCGAAACCGACGTAATTCATTTGATTGGCACGGAAATTTCCCTCGGAAGTGAGAAAGTAGATACGAGACGTGTGAGACGCGGTAGGCCCTGCTGTAATAGAAGTGGTTAATCCGAGATAAGGGGAGCGCAACCAACTTTCTGCAATAATTTGATCCTTGGACCAGAAGCAGGATAGTGGGGGTATGCCACACAAAGAAAGAGTGCCCGAGGGAAAGGTAGTTCCAGTAATTGGCATGTGTTTTCGTAAGCCACCCATGAGAAACATATTTTGACTTCTAGCGGGGGAGTATCCGACCACTTTCTCCATGGAATGGATAACCGAACCAGAGCCCAAAAGTAACAAAGCTTTTGGATAGGCATGTGTAATGAGGTGAAACAAAGCCGGTCGAGAAGCACCGATACCCAAAGCTGATACCATATATCCTAACTGAGACATGGTGGAGTAAGCCAAACCCCTTTTTAGATCTTTCTGGGCAAGAGCCAGCGTGGCGCCCGACAAGGTTGTTATTCCGCCCACCCAAGAAGTAGTATGCATCGTTAGAGGCAATACCGAAATGAGGCTGAAAATTCGAACTGTGAAGAAAATTCCGGCGGCCACCATAGTAGCTGCGTGGGTGAGAGCCGATATGGGCGTAGGTCCCTCCATGGCGTCTGGCAACCATACGTGAAGTGGAAATTGGGCGGACTTGGCAACCGGACCCAGAAAAAGTGGAGGGGCAATTGTATTAGCAAGGATCGGGTTGATGACGCCGCTGCCACTCAATTCGGAAAATCAGTCACACAATTCAAAGATCTCGAAACTACCAGTTATCCAGTAGACGCCTGATACACCCAGCAGCAACCCAAAATCTCCTATGCGGTTGGTCACAAAGGCTTTTTGGCAAGCATTTGCGGCGCTCGATCTCGCAAACCAAAAACCTATCAACAAGTAGGAACACATTCCAACTAATTCCCAAAATACGTAAATCTGTATCAGGTTGGGGCTAAAAACTAACCCCAACATTGACGCGGTAAACAAACTTAGATAGGCATAAAACCGTGCGTATCCTTAGTCGTGACACATGTAACTATCGCTGTAAACCATCACCGAAATACCTGCGGTAGTAACTAATATTGACATGGCAAGAGTAAGCGGATCAATCAGAAAACCTATTTTCAGACGAAAATCACTTTTTGGAATCCGAGCCCACAAATACTGCTGGATAGAGTGAGTCGCAGCTTGCTGCCGAAATGGGGCGGAGGATACAGACGTAGCGGTGGTTAACGAAAAAGTATTGAAAGCTGCGCACAGGCGACGTAAGCTTCTTGTAGCTTTTGGAAAAAGAAACGATAGAGATCCGGTCAAACGAGAAGCTACCAACGGACACGGGGGAATGAAACAAGCATATTTATTTGAGAGTTCCACGGGCGTATCAAATCCAAATTAAATTTGTTGTTGTTTTCAACTTCTTCTGGTTGGGAGTCGAAAATGGAAATGTGGGAACAGTATGAAATAGAATATATGCAAATGATACAATTAGTGTTTAATTAGACAAAAAACTTCATCTGTACACTTTTTTAGTTTCATGTTACAACAAAACGTGAAAAGCTTGACAATATTTAAAGACGCCCAAGATACTTATTCAAGTCAGACAATTCAATTCTGAATGGGTTTGCAAATCACCCCCTCATTGGTTTTCGGTATTAAAAAAAGAAATGGAGAGATAGAAAGGGAAAATTGGGATGAATAAATATGCAGTAATTGACATCGGCGGCAAACAACTCCGAGTAGAGCAGGGAAGATTTCACGATGCTCGGCACTTCGCCCCAGTTCGACCCGTGTTGACGTCCAATACAAAAATATCGATAAATCGGGTCTTACTTATTCGTCACGGATCTAGCATCAATTTTGGCTATCCGTGGTTGGATGATGCAGTTGTCAGAGGCAGAATCTTACACGGTTGCTTCGAAAAAAAACTGGTGATACAGAAGATTCACTCTAAGAAGAAAACATGACGAACTCTTGGATATAGAGAAAATATGACCCGATTCGTTGTTGATTCCATCCACTTCGGCGGCAAAGACCTAAACAAACCTTAACTAGTTTTTTATATCGAGTCAATAGATACTTACAAAATTGATGCAACAGCATAGAACTTCATTGGTTTTTTATTTATCTTTGCCCGTGCTGATTTTTATTTAGTTCTCTTTATTATATCCATTCTATTGGTACGTATCAACATAGTTCTAAGTGAGTTGTAAAGAAATACTAGATATATGGCAGTTCCTAAAAAACGAACTTCTGGATCGAAGAAGAAGATTCGTAATCACGTATGGAAAACTAGATCCGTAGGAGTGGCGTCGAGGGCCTTTTCCCTGGCCCAATCCGTTTTAACCGGTCGCTCGAGAAGTTTTTACTACGTAACAGAAAAAATGGCTGGGAAAAAAGATTCCTAAAAAAACTAAGAGTACTTTTTATCTGTCACCTCCAAAAACGTATCACCTATCTATCTATATGGATAGATAGATTTATGGGTAGGTAGATATTTGAAGTAAGTGATTGTATGAAAAACCCCGAGACGCGGAAAAGAAATATGATACAAGTTGGTACTGGTGCATTAAGTAACAAAAAAACCGACTTTATAATCTAGAATACCTCATTAAAAATTTGAGGTATTCTGTCTAACGGTTTTGACACTCACCGGTAACGATTTATCCAATTACGTCTATGACATAAGTAAGTTTGATTAATGAATATCGAACTCAATAGACAACGAGTTGAAACGTGAAATAGGTTTGATATTGCAGAAGTTAATGGCTAACTAGTTGGCAGCTGCTACTTCATTCCGGCAGATGAGGACATATGAAAGTCAGGGCAACAAAAAAAAGATAGAGGACTATACTTTTCCTTTAAGTATGGGCGAGGAAAAAACAAATGACTCCGAAAGATGAAATAAGTCAAAAAAACCTCTCTTTTGCCTTTTCTTTTCTCCCGGAGTTTCTCCCACAGATCTTGGGAGAGCAAAAAGTTTTCCATCTAAATCTAAATGCATTTCAGCACGTCAATTGCTTGCCTGGAAAAGCAACAAATCTATATTATCACTTCCTTACACACCTAGTGACTCTATCTCCATTCGGAATAGCAGGATTCGAACCTGTGACCTCCATCACCCCAAGATGGCGCGCTACCAAACTGCGCCATATTCCGTCATATATGTACACACACATATATATATATGTATGTATCGCATTACATGCTAGCGCTAGCACTCTTTTAATTTCATTGATTATCTATTTGTTAAATTGGTACTCTATTTGTTAAGGTAATTTATTAGAAGAACAAGAAAACCTTTATCTCTCCTGCCACTTCGACAGTAACTTGTCGGTATACTTCTATATTTTCCGCAACCAGACGTTGACGTGCCATCCCAAACTGATATAGAATATTTTCATACCTATATATATATCTCCATAAAAAGCCGCTATGGTGAAACAGGTAGACACGCTGCTCTTAGGAAGCAGTGCCAGAGCATCTCGGTTCGAATCCGAGTAGCGGCATTAAAAAGTTCTCCAACTTCTACATCCGCATCTACTTAAATAGATAAGTGAAAAAAATCTACCAATATGTAGATAGATTTTTTATCTATATAATATAGATAAGTATTTTCTCCGGTTCAGTATACTTTTCGAATCAATAGAAATTAGTACCTAATTTCTATTTGAGTCGTAAAAGCGGTAATTTTATCCCTCTTCGCGTTTGTGCAAAAAAAAAAAGGAAAATATTATTTTGGTAGTAACTGATTTGAATCTGATCAAATCAAATTGGAATAATTTACTGGTCTCCCTTCATTACGACGTATACCTATATGGAACGCGCCTTCCTCCAAATCTCGTTTTTGATGCTTTTTTCTGCTACGCCGCCGAATCCGACCAATTTATTTTACGAATTCGATAAGTCAAATAGACTTAGCAAGAAGGGTATGACAATTGCTTTTCTCTGTACGACGGAATTTTCATTAATCCGCTGGTTCCAAACTAGGCATCTACCACCGAGCAATCTGTACGAGTCATCGATGTTTCCTTCATGGAGCTTCTCTTTACTATACGTAATTTTGGAAGTCAGGAATCAGAATGGGTTGTCGGGTGCAATTACAGCGCCGGGTGCTATGCTGACTCACGCCTTCGCAACTCTAGGTCTTCCTGGGGAGATGCAGCAATCCACGCCTTCAGTACCTGCTTCGCAGTCTCATCGGTCGACGACGCATGTAAGTACGACGTCATTGAGTTATGCAACCCTGCTGTGCGGATCTTCGTCGGCAATATCTCCACCGAGTATTTTTTACGGTGAAGTAAACAATTACTCCGTTTCCGATTCAAGGCGCAGTTGCAACAAGTGTAGTACTTTACCAAACATTCGTAGCGGAACTGATGCACGGAGTTTTCTTCATCTACCACCCCCAAATTCAAGGAAATGTCAATTAATTAATCGATTAGATAGATGGGCTTACCAAATTATAGGCTTAGGGTTCTCGTTATTAACCATTGGTATACCTTCCGGAGCAGTGTGGGCTAATGAAGCTCGGGGATCTTATCGGAGCTGGGACCCTAAAGAAACTTGGGCGCTAGTAACTCGGTCAATACATGCTACTTACCTCCACATTAGGATAACCAACAAGTGGATGGGGGAGGGGCCAGCTGCGGCAGCATCTACAGGTTTTCTTTCAGTTTGGGTTCGCTTCTTGGGAGTCAATTTGTTGGGAATTGGATTACATAACTACGGATGGCCAATATAGAAACAACGAAATTGAAAATTACTAAGTCGGAGATAGACGCGTTTAGTTCACTGGGTTTTCGGCTTCACTGGGTAGGCGAAGGAAAAATTGGTGGGGAAAATAATTGAAAAGAAAGGGAGGGGGGGAGGGACAGAAACAAACATTTAAAAGATGAGCAGGAAGTAGCTGCATCCACTTTTTTGTCTGCTTCTGTTTCCCCATCCCAGTCTATTTTTATCCGTGCTAGCGACTGCAAGCATAAACAGTTGGAAAATGACAAGCGTGTCGCATATAAGTATCGTTGGCGCGGTTAGAATTGGCGAACTTTTATACCAAGTAAGAACCGAAAACCAAATAATTTGCTTTTCCGTATCAAATTATTGATAATATTGTAATTTACTTGAGTTGGGTCCACCCCCACCCCCTACCCCACATTCGAATATGAAAACAATATTGAGGACACTTCACTATTCCGTAGAGGTAAAATTAGATTTGGATACGAACCGATACCTAGTATTGGTAGGAAGAGACGGGTCAAGGTGAATACCTCCCTCGGACCAAAATCAATTAAATAAGGATTTGATTCATTGGACAACCTGTAGCCATAAAACATTCGGCGTAACATGGATAACAAGTAGATGGAGGCTAATACTGTACCAGTTGCCTCTAGCACCGTAATTTCCGCTTTGAAAAAAAATGAGTATTGCTCGTTGGTAACAACTCCCAGAAATACCAATAATTCTGATACAAAACCACTCATTCCTGGTAATGCAAGAGATGCCGGCGAGAACGCGCTAAACGTGGTAAATAGTTTAGGCATCGGAGTTGCTATTCCCCCCAATTCATCAAGAAGGAGAGTATGCGTTCTGTCGCAGCAAGTACCTGCGAGGAAAAGTAACGCCGCGCCAATTAAGCCGTGAGAAATCATTTGCGATATGGCTCCGTTAATACCCGCGTCTGTCAACGAACCAATCCCGATGGCTACAAAACCCATATGAGAAATTGATGAATAGGCTATCCTTCTCTTGAGATTACGCTGACTCATAGAAGCTAGAGAAGCATATACAATCTGAATTGCTCCGAGCAGTATCAGCCATGATCCAAATAAAAAATGCGCATGAATCAGTAACTCCAAATTGATTCGAATCAGCCCATATCCTCCCATTTTTGATAATACCCCAGCTAGTAACATGCATGTGCTGTGATGTGCCTCTCCATGAGTGTCTGGCAACCAAGTATGAAAGGGGAATACCGGCAATTTCACCGCATAGGCAATTAAGAAGCCTAGGTAGGGAGCAATTTCTAACGAGATGGGGTATGATTTACCCATTAAAACCTGGATATCGAAGGAGGGTACCCCGTTTCCATAAAAACTCAAGGTTGAGGCTGCTACTAGAAGGAAGATGGAGCCGCCGGCTGTGTATGAAACAAATTTCGTGGCCGAATATGGACGTCTCTTTCCGCCCCGTAAGCATAGAAGTAGGTAGACTGGAATTAGTTCCAACTCCCACATGAAGAAAAAAAGCGAGATATCGCGGGAAGCAAACAGCCCAATTTGACCGCTATACATAACTAGCATCGGAAAATGAAATAGCCGTGTATTACGAGTGATCGGCCAAGCCGCTAGGGTTGCCAAAGTAGTTATAAAACCCGTAAGTAAAATAAGACTCATGGAAAGTCCGTCAATACCTAATCTCCAATGGAAATGAATGGAGTTTATCCAGTTGGACGTTTCTACTAACTGGATGGACTGGGAATCGAATTGGAGGTGGCAATGGAAGATATAAGTAATCAGCGAGAATTCCAATATGCAAATGCCCGGGGTATACCATCGAATAATTCTGTTTCCATCACGAGGCAGAATTGGAAGCAAGAAACTGGCAAGAATTGGAAAGAGAACGATCGTTGTTAGCCGAGGTACATTACTCATCATGAATAAAAAATAATTTTTGATACGAGGGAAACTGCGTGGGCCAATTACAACGACTCATACTCGGACTTCGCAATCTTGAAGCTTCGAGTACGAGTCAAAATAACTTAGTAATTAATTTTTACTGTTTCATCAACTAACTAGTAGGCTAAACCCATACTGCGGGTGGTTTCAGCCCCTAGGTAGACACGTATACTCAAAAAATCTGTTGGGCAGGCAGATTCGCATCTCTTACAACCCACGCAATCTTCTGTTCTAGGAGCGGAGGCTATCTGATTTGCCTTGCACCCATCCCAGGGTATCATTTCTAAGACATCCGTAGGACATGCCCTTACACACTGGGTACAACCGATACACGTGTCATAGATTTTCACTGAATGTGCCATTGAGTTTACTTACTCCTATTGAATTCGTATACCAATTTTTTATTTAGTAAAAAAGTTGAAGTAAAACTTTTTTCCCCTCTGATCAGATCCCATTTTTTTTTTGAAAACTTGTCCCCTTTCTTTAGAAAGATAAGTTGGTTACTTTTAAAATACGATGTAGAGGGAGGTATCAAAGCAATTTGATAGATAGGGATACTCTAGTTGAACAAAAAATCGATTAGATTGATAAAATCAATTTATGTACTTATCAATCACCATTTTAACAAATTAAACTGATCGATACGAGTAGATCTCCTATTTCGATGAAGGGAAAGGGCAGTGGCTAACCCAGTGGCGGCCTCGGCAGCCGCAATGGCTATCACAAATATTGGAAATATCTCCCCCCCCGCTTGCTTATTGCTAAAGAAATTTGAAAATGTAATAAAATTTAAATTAACCGCATTAAAAATTGACTCGAGACTCATAAGTGCCCTAACCATATTTCTACTCGTAATTAAGCCGAGAAATCCGACACACAAAAGGTAAGCACCTAAAATTAGTCCGTGTTCAAACATGATTTATTGAAGTCCCCCCCAAAAATGTTGGTAAGTCAACTTTTCTCGCAACTCCTTCTCTCCCACTTCCATTCGAGGGGGTTAGGGTTAATCAGAGAGATGGAGAATTACTCCGAGATGATGAAAAAGATGATTTCTTGTCAGTTGTAATTGCGTCTTCGTCACGCGCTGGGTTAATTGCCCCCACCAAAGCAACTAAAAGAAGTATTGAAAGAAGCTCGAACGGAACTAAGAACTCACTCAGTGATTTATACCCGAGTTGGTGAACGTCAGTCCTGGGTGTATTTGGCGAAAGAATCTCCGATTGATTGATGAAATTTATGTCAAACCATTTTGTATTATGAATCATATTAACCAATACCAGAAAGAGGGCTGCGCAAGCTCCTGAAACGGTGAAGTACCCCACGCCCCGAGTGGCAGAATCGGATCGCGTCAGTTTGTCGGTAACCATTGCAGCAGACACAATTAACACATTTATAGCTCCTACATAGACAAGCGGTTGTGCGGCAGCTACGGAATCAGCATTCGATACGAAGTATGATAGGGATATACGGGTGAAAACCGACCCCGAGGAAAAAGCAGAATGAGCCACATTAGCAAATGATACTGTGCCCAAACTTCCTAGTGAAATACCCGATTCTATTAGTGACAAAATAAATTCATGAATTAACTCAGATAGATTCGTTGGACACAGTTACTTCAATATTTTACGAAATTTATACCTCTACCTCATACTCGTTCCTTTCCTTTTCTTTTGGTCCTTTCTTTTGGTTATGAATAACCAAATCAATCAATTGACTTTTCAGAAAATCCAAATAATTGACAGGTGACTAATTAGGTATTAAGTTTTTCACCCTCAAACCTTTTGGATAAATAATTCAGTGAAGTCGAAACCACTTGAATTGAAACATCTTGGGATGTGGAAAGAGGTAAACGCCCCAAAGCCGTTTGATCGTGATTTAGTTCATGACGATCGTAGCTGGAAAGTTCATACTCCTCAGTCATTGACAAGCAATTGGTTGGACAGTATTCGACACAGTTTCCGCAAAAGATGCAAACTCCAAAATCGATGCTATAGCTTTTCAACCGTTTTTTCTTGATGTCCCTCATCAAGATCCAATCTACGACTGGCAGATTGATCGGACATACTCGGACACGTACCTCGCAAGCAATACATTTGTCAAATTCAAAATGGATGCGCCCACGAAATCGTTCGGATGATAAAATTTTTTCATACGGATATTGGACAGTTATGGGTGAACGATTTGAGTGATCTAAAGTAACCGCGGAGCCTTGACCTATATATCTCGCGGCTTCTACGGCTTGTTGCCCATAACTTCGAAATTCAATTAGTGTGGAAAACATAGGATAGATGAACCCAACTTGCTACTTGTTTCTGGTACAGATAAAATTATATGTACAAAGAAAGAAACAAATAGCATATTTGTTTCTTTTCTCTTCTATTAGATTAAACAGATTTGACTTGAACTGAAACTGAAGTGAAGGAGATTAGCTTATTGTCAGAAGTTGAAACGAGGCTGTCAGCAACAAATTTCCTGAGGCAATAGGCAGAAGAAATTTCCATCCAAGATCTAGTAATTGATCTATTCTTACTCTAGGCAAAGTCCATCTTGTTAAGATAGAGATAAATATAAATAAGTAAGATTTTGATAATGTGGTGATGATGCCCACCCCTGGCCCCAATACGTCGAACGACTCACTGCTAGAATTTGGAAATGAAAAATCTCGTCCAAGATTTTCGAAGAAAGGAATTGAGGAATCCCATCCACCCAGATATGAAATTGTTACAAATGGCGAGGAAGCCAATGGATTTGAGTGAGAACCGACATAAGATAGACCAAATTTTATTCCTGAATATTCGGTTTGGTAACCTGCTACCAGTTCTTCCTCCGCCTCCGGCAGATCAAAAGGCAGCCTCTCACATTCTGCTAATGACGAAATAAAGAATGCTATGAACCCTATGGGCTGACGCCACAGATTCCATCCAAAAAAACCATATTTAGACTGCGTTTTCACTATATCAACCGTACTCAAGCTACCAGATAGGGGTAGTCGGCGGCGACCTCCGCCTCTAATCCAAAACCGTACATGAAATTAGATTTTCATACGGCTCCTCATCAATTTCATAGAGAGGGATTAATGACGTATGGTTGTCATCTGTGGCTGAAATAAAAATAACCAACTCAAATTGATGGGATTCCGTTTGCTGCGACAAGGCAATTGCTTCTGAATCTATCCCAACCTCATCTATTTCTTCTTCATTCTCAAAAACCGACCTGTTGCAAAACTTCTCAAGCTCAACATATATCTTCGTCATCTCCGAATAGAAAAAAGAAATGAAATTAAATTTAGTTCCATCTGAAAGTAGATGGAAAAATCAGATCGACTAGTTCGGCAATGTGCCTGTTGCAGCAAGCTCCAGGCTAAAACTAAAAAAAGTTCATACTTGATTTTATGATCGCTAAAACTGTTATGAGGGTTACTTCGTTCCAAACGGTTAGCATCGCAGTGAACAGGACTATACTCGAGACTGAAATTTTTTGGATGCACTACTCAGCCGTCCCTACCTAGACTGAGGGTATTTCATGTACGGAAACACTAGGAAAGGCAGATGGAAGTTGAAAATTTCCAACCCTTTAGATATCTTAGTGCTCTGGTTGCCCCTCCCTTCCACTACAACCCCCTCTGCTTAACAAATCTCTTGCGCATATTGGTGTTTCTTACTGTTCACTTTCATCTAATCCTAAGGGAAAGTGGAAAACGAATACCTGCGTTCCCGCGTCAAGCCTGGATGGAGCCTAGACCTGGGGTAAGGCGATGTTCAATTCACCGCTCGGATATGCTTCTACGCCCGTACATGGGGTGTGGGGTTTGAACCCGTAACTGCGAAAACGCCGTTTGATCTCACCCAACTAACTATTTGGTCTACTACTTAATAATATCTCTCAACTACTTACTAATAACTAGTAAGTTTCCATTTATTATTAATGCTTGGCGAATCGCACGTAGGGATGCAGATGATATACACAAGGCCAGGGGTATCTCGTAACTGATAGATTGGGCAGCAGCCCTGGGACCACCTAAAAAGGAGTATTTGTTATTTGAGGCGTACCCCGCAATAAGAAGACCCAAAGGTACGATGCTTGAAACAGCGACCCGAAAAAAAGCACCTATACCCAGATCAGATAAAACGATATTTTGGTCAAAGGGTATTACCAAATAACTTATTAAGACTGGTGTGACTACAACGGCTGGTCCAGTGATAAATAGCCAAGCATCACCTTTGGATGGAATGATGTCTTCCTTTAACAGAAGTTTGATTCCATCTGCCAAAGATTGAGTAATTCCCAACGGACCCGCATATTCCGGTCCAGTACGTTGCTGTACCCCCGCAGACACCTTTCGCTCGAGCCACACGATTACTGGTACTCCTGTCGTGACTCCCGTAACTAAAGTGAGAGTAGAAACTAGAATCCAAATTGATTCAAAGGAGGTTGTTGCAAACTCTAACTCATTAAATAATTGAACTAATTGTTTTCTGTAAATTTCGATATGAGTTACCATTTCAGCGATCAACCTCTCCCATAATGATGTCTATACTACCTAATATTGTCGTAATATCTGCGAGCTTCATTCCTTTTATCAATTGGGGAAGAATCTGCAAATTTATAAAACCAGGTGGGCGAATCTTCCATCTCCGAGGAAAAACACCGTCATCTCCAACCAAAAAGATTCCCAATTCTCCCTTGGGAGCTTCCACTCTTACGTAATGCTCCTGCTTAGGCAACTTAAAAGTGGGAGAAGATTTCTTGCCAACGAACTGGTAATTGAAACCACCCCAGTCTATTTCTTTTTTTTGTTGGACGAGACGTCGACCCTCCAAATTTTCATATGGACCTCCTGGAAGAAGTTTCAGCGCCTGTTGAATGATATTGATTGATTCCTTCATTTCATCAATTCGCACCAAATAACGAGCTAAGGAATCTCCCTCTTCTTGCCACTTAATCTGCCAATCCGGGTTGTCGTAACATTCGTAGTGGTCGACTTTGCGAAGATCCCGCTGAACTCCCGAGGCCCGTAATACAGGTCCAGATAAACCCCAACTGATAGCGTCTTGCCTGCTGATGAAACCTACCCCCGTTACCCGTTTCAAAAAGATAGGATTCCTCGTAATTAGCCGCTCATATTCATGAATTTTTGGTAGGCAATAATGACAGAAATCTAAACACTTGTCTACCCATCCATGAGGCAGATCTGCGGCAACTCCTCCGATGCGAAAGTAGTTATGCATCATTCGCATACCGGTAACAGCCTCGAACAAGTCATAAATCATTTCCCTTTCTCGAAATATGTAGAAAGATGGAGTTTGTGCACCAATATCTGCCAGGAACGGCCCAAGCCATAACAAATGCGAAGCTATTCGGCTCAATTCGAGCATGATTACGCGTATATAGCTAGCTCTTCCGGGGATTTGAATATTTGCCAATTTCTCCGGCGCATTGACCGTTACTGCTTCGGTAAACGTAGTGGCTAAATAATCCCACCTCGTTACGTACGGAAGGTATTGCAAAATCGTCCTGCTCTCAGCAATTTTCTCCATTCCTCGATGCAGATATCCCAGGATTGGTTCGCAATCAACGACATTTTCGCCATCTAAGGTAACAACAAGCCGAGGAACACCATGCATAGATGGATGATGAGGGCCCATGCTTACTGTAACTGGATCCAATTCTTTAAGATACATACCCGTGAGTTACTTCCTCTCCAGTAAATATCGCAGGATCTAGCTTCGCCGGAAGAAGCTGCGCCAACTACGACACGTTGAAATATCAAACCTCTGCTCAATTTTTAACGCCCTTTTAAACCCCGAATACCCAAACTTTTCACAACTTTGGTGTAGAGAGCTGTATTCTCATCGGATAAATAAATCAAAAGACGCCTACGTTTACCAAGTAATTTTCGCAAACCTCTTTGGGATGGGTAGTCTTCGGAGTGTGATTCCAGGTGGGAAGTAAGCTTCAAAATCTGATAAGTCAAATAATGAATTTGGGAAGCGGTAAACCCAGTACCTCCGTTCCCACCGACTAGATGCGGGTCAATAGATTTATGTTTATCCGTAGTAATAATGATAATAATTACGATTGCTTGCTCCATCTCAAATCGATTATAAGCTGTTTAGTCAGCAGTTGCAGCAATAGCGCCTTGGACGAAACGAAGTCCGATTTTTTTAAGTTTTTTAGGTGTGATGCGCAGTAGGTAGGCGTGGGTATCTATGTTTCATCCACGAACAGTCAAAACTTCTGTCACGATTCACGTTATATATATTGTGTAATTAATTGGAAATACCGAAGCGGAGGTATTTCCAATTAATTACACATCTGTCGAAATCTTTGTTTCGTGCTTCATACCCCTTCACTCTCGCTAATTCCGAATAATGGGATACATACGGATTTTAAGTGTCGTGAATCGGCTTCCAGTAGTAGTGTTGAAGCAGAATCTACCAGTGCAGGCTAATTCCTCTAGACGGTGGCTGGGCCATAGAAATCGTTTAACTTTTTGAACTTCCCCTAGCTCCGAAGGCTCAGATTCTTTGCCGCGGCGGGTCCGTTCAATTTTCGGTATGGGATCAGATTTGGGGTCGAGGTAGTGTGCTCCCGGTTTTGTAGACCTCGACATTAGCAGAGATCGGAGGAATCGAAATTCCCGCCGACGTCGCGGAAGCAAGAGATCTCCAATGTTGTAAGTGCGAGACCGTTTTTTGTTTACTTCTGTGGCTACAAGTGACAATTTTGAGATATAAGTATCACTATATATTTTTCTGTATATCCGTCTCTTGACTCTGTTTTTCAACCTAGACTTGAATTTTAACAAGGGATTCGTTATTTTGTATACCAAATTTTGGTCGTCAAATAATATTGGTAGACGATGAGCCGAGAGAATGGACAAGTCATAGAAAAGACCAAGTTTCGTTGTTGCGTCGAAATATAGGTCTAATAGCTCCGAATCCACACGGGTATTCGCACAAAGTGTGACGAGATCGCGGTCATCTCCTAACATTCTTGCGAGAGCTGTTAGGCTTCTCAAATTCTCTAGCTTCACTTCAGACTTCCACTTCCACCGAAATAGGTAGTCCGCATCTTCCCTTTCATCTAGCATTATTTCGTACAGTTCATCAGATACTTTTTGGAATCTACGATTTATATCTGGTGCTATGCCGTATGTAGTATTATCCTTCAAAATAGGATCTCTTGACCTCCTTATCTTCTTCTTAAAAAGGTCTTTTGCTCCCGCAGAATCTGTAACTAGCCACGGCATCAAGTCAAACTTAGAGTTGAATTTGATCTCTGAGTCGGAGGTGCGGAAGTCAGGGAATCTATTCATCCCCCTCCCCCTTACTTCAGTCATTTCCGAAATACGATTTTCGCGACAAAATCTTTGCGCGGCAGCATCTCGTCGGATGGAAAGTTTTCGCATATCCCCACTTCGTACAAAATCAATGAGACCTTGTAATAGGTATCTACGTTTGCGAAGCCTACTAAGATTTCTAACCCGATCCCTAAGTAAGGGTTTTCCGGCATATATAGAATAGCTGTGTAAATCACCTCGAAGGACGTGGCATTCTCGTTCATTTGCAACTTCCTTTCCGATATCACTGAGTTGTTCGTTCAAGCAATCGGAACTAATTCTCCATCTGTAGGGTGCTACGTCGCGCCACAGCGTCAGTGGCAAGTTGTATTCAGAAAAGCAATCCAACCATTTATTCCAATTACTGGCGTCTAAATCACATAACTTCTTCAAAAATCCCCATTCTTCTATGCACTTCAAAACCTGTTCACTGAGAAATTCCTTTGCAACTTGACTAGTCGCATTATCAAACAAGATATCTGTGCAATTACCTATTTCACTTGAGCTTGAAGTAGCTAAGTCGTACCCAATTGAAAGCCTGGGGGAATCTACCGAATAAGACGAAGGTTGCTCAGACTTGTAAGGGCTTGATTTACCACTCGGGCCCCCGTTGTTTCTAACCCCTTCCTCACGATTGCCCCTGCTACCAGTCACCAATAAATTCAGGTTTAAGTTTCTTTTCACGCCGAGATCCCAAACACTGCTATAGAGGTAAGCCTGAGGTAACCATTGAGTTTTGCCAAACCGTGGCAATCTGTTTTTGGATCTGGAGAAACCTAAATCTGTCTCCTGAATGGTGGTATTAATTACTTCCACTAGTTGCGCGCGCAACGCGACAAGTTCATTGAAATAGTAACAGAAATCTCTGTTAACTTTTAGATACGATGTTGATGTAACCAAAAGCGATTTCTCGATTGCTTCTGCAACGAGTATATATAACTTCGAGGTCATTTCTTTAAAACCTGTCAATTCTTCCTCATCGAATTTTGTAAAATTGGCGAGGTCTGTATTCTCCAACCTGTAATCTAAAGTTAATTCATCAACTTGAGTTGTTTCAGCGTCCGGTTGATCCAGGTCAACCCCCACATTTAGCGGATCTGGTAATCCGGTTACGTAATTATTCACCACAAATTCCTCACTAGTTGATTTTCGAGCAACTAATTGCTTACTAATATCACTAGCTGGTTGCACTTCCTCGTCGACATCAATGGATCGCCCATTTCTTTCCTTACCAAAATTGAAATTCAATTCCACTATTTTATTTGCATCGTCGGTTAATATGGGACGTATCCGACTATTATAAGTCGGGACGGAGTCAGCTGAGACTCCTCCAGCCTTAAAAAACAGGTTGAACTCTTTTAGCAACATTAAACTTGGTTTCAAAATTTTCCCCAAATTGAATTTGGAATCGAGAAAACGGTAGGCTTGCTTGGTTCCCAGTGAAAATCCCTCCCTGCAAGTTCGAATCAGTTCCTTTCTCACAGGCCTCCAGAATGAAGGTTGTTTTTGGATACTTCCAAAAGGTATATCTGTCTGATACCCCAAAGCAGTTAAATAAGTAAATCTAGGCCTATTTTGTTTCAACCTCCGTTTGTTTTTCGATTCTCGATACCCAATAGAGTCAGCTTTCATATATTTCTTCCGAGGAGTCAGTCGTTTTTTATCCCCACTGGAGTGCCAGGGCTTCAGCCGAAACGGATATAAAATCTTTATTTGTATACCTTCTCTCAACCAGCGGGGGGGAAGTTGATCCTGCGAGAACTCCTCACCGTCAAACGTGCGATTAATGTGAATTTCTTTTTTCCATCTCGTCCAGTCTTTATTCCATTCGGAATTTTGCCGAAGCAATATACGGCCAATAGTTTTAGAAACTATAAGTACAGGTAGCTTTATAAACTTTCGAAATCTCGATTGAAAAACCAGCATGTAGCCTCTTCCATTATGAATGGGACCTATGTCTGATCTAGCCGCTACAGCTGAACGAGCAAGTTTAGACTGACTTAAAGTTTTCTTCGTCAACGAGGAAGTAGTTAATTGCTGCCCAAATGGGTAATCCGTGATCTTTTTCGAGCCAGTCAACGATTTTTCGGTCTTCGAACCCGTTAACTGCTCAACGGGTAGTTGAAGTAGAATTGGTATTTCCATTAATCTGAGGAAAAAAGCCGAACGCACTTTTTCTTGAAGTGTTTTCCAGAGCAATGTCTTTCGTCTCCTGGACCGCATGGACCCCTTTAAAAATTTTCGACGGAAGTCGGATATTGCTGCATATCGTTTCACTAATTTCGTTGATCTGGGTTTTCCCTTTGCGAAGGTGAAGCCAACATTCCGCAATTTTCTGTGACGGATATCGCCATCTGCTCCCGGAAAATCAAACTCAGTATCGAAGTATAATTCGTTATTCCGAGCTAGATTTGCACTCAGATCCTCAATTTTGTGAAGTGTGCGCACCCCTCTCTTCGGGTGTAGGGGGCATTTCCGGCCGCTTATCACAAATCTATTTGACAATAAAATTCGATCAAATTTGTAGCAATTCTCTTCTTGTTTCATGTAAGTCAGAAATAATGCTTGATCCTCGGGATCCAGGTTCGTTATTTCTCCCCAAGTGACAACGGGCCCGGACGGAGATTTTATCTTCCTAAGAATCTTCTGTACGTCATAATCGTACAAAACTCGGTTTTTGAACATAAATTGGAACATACGTCGAGCTTTTGCTGGCAAAGTTTCCCACGGTAGAGGATTCCTGCCTCCTCGCCTCAATCTTCCATTACCCGAAGAAATCCAATCCTCGATGAAATTTTTTTTAATTACAGCAGCATCTCTTCCCCTTTTAACCTTTTCCCTCGTTTCCAACTCAGTCCAATACCATCTGGTCAAACCCAACTCATCCCCCGTTAAAAATGTTTGTGGGACCGGAATCCGCCCACGTAAATTATCCGTGAAGGGGTCGTAGACGTGGGGTACCCTTCTCCTACCCCCACTTACCAATCGAATTTTTCTCTCCATCGCTTTCGAAAAGAGAGACCCAGTATCCAATAATTTGACTCGATCTATTAATTCTTTTTGAAAAATTTTATTTTTTACCAATTTCTGCAAAATCCAGCCTCGATATGAGGAATAGGTCCCCGCAAACTTACGGGACCCAATTAGAGATTTCTCCAATTATTTCTCAAAAATTGACAAACTGGGCAACGCCGCGAAGCATAATCTCTGTTTTCCATCAGTTAGACACTTCTTGAAGAAATATGTAGATGTTTTTCCCTTGTAAAAGCTGCTGTTTATATCGGATCGGCTATTTCTGATGAATCGATTACCTCGATTCTCTCTTGAGGGATCGAAGAAAGAGGTAGGCCACGGCTTGAGAAACCACCACAAAAAGTCTGGGTACTCCGCAATTTCCCAAAAAGACATTTCCTTATCATGGGATTCATTCATGAACTTTATGGTCCAAAAAGACACCGGAGCTCTACCCAGATAAATCAACGCGTTTGCTACAAAAACAATACTAAAAGTTGCATAGATAGCACGTTTTACCAGTAGATATGTTATTGGCGAATCTTTTTTCACACGAATCAGAAGTAGTTTGGACAAGTAGCTGAACGCTATGTGGCCAGTTAACCAACCTAAGAAACTAGTTATTACAAATAGTAAATTATTGCTGTAGCGAAAGAAAAGCAGGTGGGTTAGTCTTGTCAACACGGGATTGGGTAGTAGAATGGGATTCAAGACTTGAAACAGGAAGCTATTGAAAAATAAACTTACTACTCGGGAGTCGCGCAACGAGGTGACGGGACGCAAACTCTGATAATTTGGTAAGTCGTTAATTGTCAGACAAAATACGACCATGTAAGGTATTGCAACGACGGTTAGTAGATGTGGTTTTGATAACAATATATAGATTGGCGAGCAATATATTGATGCCGTAGTTGCTAGCTGCGCCAGCATCAAACCACTCAAAGACACGAGACCGCTGATATTTCCCCCCAAAAGAAAGGATCTCATACATAAAATTTGGGAAGGTCCCACAGGTAGTGTAGCGAGTAAGCCGTAGTATAGGCCAAAAAGTATATAAGCACTCATTGATTTCAGCCCAGTTAGTGACAAAGTATTCAATATATCTATATTTGTATTCGTTGTAGTATTTTTGATGTGCGGAATTGCTGCCCCATTTGATTCCCAACCTTCGCACTTTTCCCTCTTCATTTAGACCCCTCAAGTGGTATTCCCCATCTCAATATCCACTCCTACAATGCCCGCACCCATACCAGGTACATTATACACGCGAATGTGAAATAAGACAAATGATTTTGGAAAATCAGTTACAGATTTGGACCGCAAACTTGACCAGAGAGGTTGGGAGTTATTTTCTCAATCATAAAACAAAAAAAAAAGGAACTAATGAAATGAACAAGTTTTTTGATTAAGAACTTTTATAGATAACTATATAACTTTGCATAATGATTAATTACCAATTTCCGACAATTACTTCTTCGATAACAGCTTAATTAGACATCTACCGTCTGTCTCGATAAGCTGCGGCAGCCTGATACAGAATCACTTCTACGTCGCAATGGACGAGTAACTAGCTCCGGAGCGTCTCTCGCGTTAGCAGATCCATGAATTTGCGCAAATGTGAATTCGACTGACCATTTGGTATCTATATCTCTAGCCTCCAAGGGATTGGCGTGGGCCATTCCAGTAATTGCCAAATCAGGTTGTAGCTCATGCATACGCTGCACCTGACTATAGTTGTCGGGTTTTTCAACAATCCGGGGCGTGGGCTTCTTCATCTTCTCACAAGTATGTCGCAAAAGCAATAGCTCAGCAGCTTGATATCGCCTATCCATATAAGGGATACCTATTTCGTAAACAACCATCCCGCATCGAATTAAAAATCTTGCTAGAGAAATTTCCAATAGATTATCTCCCATGAAAAAGACGGATTTACCAGTTATTACTTCAAGGTAATCGCTAAGATTTTTCCATATCTGATTCTCCCTTTCTTCCAGGCCGTCTGGTTTTACATTAAATACTGAGCAAATTTTTTCGATCCAAGCGCGTGTTCCATCAGGACCGATAGGAAAAGGCGCCCCGACCAACTGGCATTTCCTCCGACGCATTGGTGTTGTCGCCGTTCGGCTCAAGAAAGGGTTCACTCCGCAGACGTAGACGCCTTCCCCCAAAGCGGGGAGTTCGGTGTATTTTTGCGAGGGTAGCCAACCCGACACAGAAACAGACTGACGCCTCGATTCCAAATTCAATTGAGAAGCGACACTCGAAGGCAGAGATCCAGAAAGTACTAAATTACATATATTTGACTTACCCCTTTCGTCGAAAAATTTCTTGCTTGGGGCAACGTCAACCGCAACATGCCTAGCCATGTCTTCTCCAGGTTGGTGCGTGGTACGACGATTATATTCCGGACATCGATGTGTCATAGCCGCCAATGCAGTATCTTCCCCCTGGGTGAAAGCGTGGTCCAACCCATTTGCCCGTGCGACCACAATCGGTATTCCAAGCTGCTTTTCTAATTTGGGTGCTATGCCCTCCAAATCCATTTTTATTATCTCTGTGGTACAGGTGCCGATCCAAATAATAACACTGGGTTTCCTATCGTTTCTTATTTGCAAACAAATTCTTTCTAATTCCTTTTGATCATTCAACTGAGCCGAAATGTCTCCCTCTTCCGGTTCTGCCATTGCGTAACGAGGTTCTGCAAAAATCATGACTCCAAGAGCATTCTGCAAAAAGTAACCACGAGTTTTTGTACCTACTACCAGGAAAAAACTATCTTCAATTTTTTGGTATAGCCAAGCTACACAACTGATGGGGCAGAAAGTGTGATAATTACCAGTTTCGCACTCGAAAGTAGGAATCTCGGGAGTCTTCGTGAAAGTGTTTCCTTGGGGAGGTGTAGATTGTATATGCGAGGATGTAGCCTCTTCGGTGTCAAATAATGGTAAAACCAAGTGGAGTATCTTGTTGATCATGCAGAGTATCTTGCTGATCATTTTGAGTTTTCTGCTTCCTTCCGGAGTTGGGATTTAGATAGAAGTCGGAAAGTAAGCTAAATAATTCCCTATCTGGAATTTCCCGTGGTACGATTCCCTCCGGCTTAGGTAGAGTCTAATCCGCTATATTTGAATGAAAATCACAAACAAAATTCAGATTTGGTTGGCATTCAGCCATTTCAAATAAAGTTTTTCCCTTTACCCTAGAAACACGAATATCTTCAACTAGAGGTAATACCTCTAGTACGGGCATGGGACAAGCTTCTACATATTTATTAATTAAGTCTCTTTCAGATGTTCGGTTTCCCACCAAACCGGCTAGCCGTAAGGGATGGGTATGCGCCTTTTCCCTGACCGATGCGGCAATGCGATTTGCTGCGAAAGGGGCGTCGAATCCATTATCTGTTATAATAATACAGTAATCCGCATAATTCAGTGGAGCAGCGAAGCCCCCGCAAACTACGTCCCCCAAAACGTCAAATGAAATAATGTCGTATTCGTAAAAGGCGTTTGATTCTTTCAATGGCTTCACCGTTTCTCCTACGACATATCCCCCGCAGCCCGCCCCTGCGGGGGGTCCGCCGGCTTCGACGCGATCTACCCCACCATAACCCCTATGGATTACATCTTCGGGCCACACATCTTCATAATGATAATCTTTCGACTGTGGGGTATCTATAATTGTAGGTATTGGGAATCCTGTGAGAGTGAAAGTACTATCATGTTTGGGATCACACCCGATTTGTAGTATCCTTTTTCCCCGTCTAGCTAAAGCTATCGATATGTTGCAGCTAGTTGTTGATTTCCCAATCCCGCCCTTGCCGTAAACTGCTACTTTCGTTTCACGAAGCTCCAATTCGTGTTCATTTCTCCCGACTATTGTTCATCTTCCCCATCCCCATCTCTCCCCCTTCTGCTCCTTCCATTCCCCAGAGATATTACTTCTTTCTATAAGGTAGGAGAATCCTGCGGCTATTCTACTATGCTTCTTGGAGGGGGGGGAATAGAAAGTACTAATTGGTGATTAATCGATACAGATCGTGGGGGGCTTGTGGGGTTGATCTCGACCTCGATCGATTGCCCCCCCCCCCCCTCTCCCATGATTCGGGGACCCTTCCATTCAAATGGGATTGCTATCGCCGCCGCCTCCTCCTATAATGGGAGTTAGAGTGTACGCGAAGTTTACTTCACGAAATGTCGGAGAAAGCTTAACGTATTACAGATTTAGAAGCGGTTCGAAGAACAAAAGTCTTCGGGTGTGTATGGGACTGAATCCCCTACCACTTTCCTCGGTAGCTCAGCGGTAGAGCGGTCGGCTGTTAACCGATTGGTCGTAGGTTCGAATCCTACCCGGGGAGATTCGTCCGAATCTACGTCAGTAATTCCTAGTAATTGGATAGTTGTGTTTCCCACATATGCCAAATCAAATTGCGTTGGACCATGACCCACCAACCTGTGAATGATTCACTATCGTGCTTATTTCCAGCTCCAACAATTGAGGGGAAAAAGATTTGTGCGTCCTTACCCCCCCCGCCCCCTTGAATACCCCAAGGCAAGGACCCTGGCTATTCAGAGGTCGTTTTTGGGGACCCCCACTCCAATTCCGGCGTATTGAGCGATTGGAATGAGCGAATCAATCAGTCATCTGGGGAGGGGAGTAAATCCACAATTTTCTGAGATAAAGGATCTATTCCAAGCGTGATGTTAAAAAGCTGTTTCGCAAAATCCCTACGGAATAAGCTATTGCTCCCTCCCAATCTTCTTTCTAAGCAGAAAGACTCATAGAAGAAATGGTCTTCAGTTCCTTAACCATTTAAGATGTTGCAATAAAATGATTTGTATCAGTAAAAGGAAAATATAGACCTTCCTTTTACTGACTTGGCTTCTAATTATATTGCTAGAGATCTAGACAGAATGAGGGGTATCTAAGATTTGTTCTATGAACTTTCATGAAAAAATTGTTTCGTCGCTCGATCCAGTGACGCCCCACCAAATCAGAACGGATTGAATAGATATTAATAAATTTCAAGCAACATGTTATAGATAAGAAAATCCTGAAATGGGCAACGGTTTCGCCTCATCCATTTGTTTCTGTGAACCAGAAGCCTAAACCGAATAAATCGCTCTGGGAAATCTTCTGCCACCACGTAGGAATCAAAGCGAGCGGGACTAAATATCTGCGGATGTTGCAGATGTATATTCATAGAGGAAGTTTCTTTGACGTATTCGGAATCTCGCTCCTCTTCATCCAAGGGGAGATTATTCCACCGCTTAATAGATGAGTCAGGTTTCAATTTCGGATTATCTTCACGATAGAGAAAGAAATTTTTAATTTTTTTATTTGACATTTTATTAAGGTGCTGCCTTCTCATGCCGTAAATGGCGTAAAGCCTCCGCGCCAGTTCTTTCGTCGGCAACAAGCTGCGACGCGAGGAAGGAATGTTAGGATCTGGCTGGAACAGAAGCATGGGGTCCCAGATGAAGCGCCCCCCGAAGAGTCGAGTCGTTTCATCGAATCGATTACAATGTGTTTCATATTCATTAGATGAGTCGCCGGATATTGCCAATTCGAGAAATTGCTCACGTAGCAACATATTATCCAACCGGTTTTCCAATCTTTTAATAGATTTATCTGTCACATTAGTCGCAGATTTTTCAAAACTGAATAGATATCCGCTTTTCTCACACCATTTACTTCTGTCACCCTTAATATTATTGAATTCGAAATCTTGTTGGGGTATATAATTCTGATTTTGGTAGAGGAGAATTAAATTATACAAATGATTGGGTTCAGATAATACCCTCATCAATTCATAAGCCCCGCTTCGCAGGAAACGGAGACGCCAAGCCTTATGGGACCAAGTGATCTCACGCGACACTTCCGTCGGACTTGAGTTTATTAGTTCGGGTGACTGTTGCAGTTCGAAGTCGGTTAGACTGCTAAATCCCCCCCTTCTCATAAATTTAGAAGAACGACTTGTAGAGGTTACACCTGAACAATACTTGGGTTTAGCGATAGGAACGGAAAAGGAAAGACTATTACCGTGTCGATTTTCGTCTCTACAAATTTCTGAACGTGAAAAATTAGTCGAGAGGTTTTCTAGTACACCACAAGCTAGGTTCAAGTCATTCTCTACGAGTTTGTCGATAACAATGAAATTTTCTTTCTTTCTCATATCCATTTGGAGCGAATCGCGAGCTACTAATCCAGCTAGTATCCCTAGGATATGCGAAAATAGAGTGAATTCATTAAATGTTGACTTGGTTATTGGAGGTTCCACATACCAGTTAGACAAATAATAGAATCGCATTTTTAACGCGTTACGACCAATATACGTATTTGTGAGATAAGTATCTATCAAACTATTCTTTGAAGTAGCTTCCGCTATCTCGTGAGAAAAGATTTCCCATTCAGAACCGGATTCTATCCCATTGCCCATATCACTAGCAGTCGAATGTTGTCTATGCAAAGCTAATTCAATTGCGTCGCTGCATATAATCTTACTTCTTCTGGAAGTACCTATTAATAACGCCTCACTAGCAAGAAGGAATAAATCTCGTTTACTATAACCCGTAGTTCCGGACCCGGTACCTTCAATAGGGGGAAGAGGCGGATTAGCCTCCATTTCGCAACCTTTGATACGTAATAGAATTGGTAATTCTTTATGACGTTGATACCCGTTGGATTTTCGAAAATTTATTAATTAGTTTAACCGGTTCGGAGCTATTGGAGCTGGATCTATCCTCGCAGGTACGTGAGTCGTAGCGATAACAACATTCCTGCGGATGTTGGAATTGCTGCGCCTGTCACCAATACTTTTCAATATTTGGCAAAGTAAGAATTTGGGATCAGCTTCTAGCTTATGATACGAACGATGAATATTCAATTCATGAATATCTTGAATCCATAGTGTACAAGGAGACATCTCTTTCGCCATTTCAAAAACGAAATTTAATCGGTGTACGCTTTCTTTCGAGATGAAATTTCCACGTGCATTATTAAAAAAGGATCGGTTGTATATCAGCTTCTTCAGTGGTAGTTTCACCACTGGAAAGTAGGAATCGAATGCTACATCTCTAATAATGGAAGATCGGCCAGTTTCTATGGGTCCTACTAGCAAAATTCCTTCAGATGGTAATAATCCCGATTGGAGTGAGATAGGTATGTCATGACATGGCATATTTAGTAGACTGCCTCTTCGTCCCGTTGCTGCTGAAAATAGAATATTTCTCTCGAGGGCGGAAAAAGCCCACTTCTCCGCAGGATCCAACTTACGGATCTTGTGACTCAATAGATCATTTTGCCAGAATTGAAGTAAGTATGCCAAAACATTAGATCTTTCTTGTGGATAAGGTTCATGAAAAATCTCGTCGCTCAATAAATCATAGTTGGAATTCAATTTCGACACATACCTATGAAGAATTTTATTCGTCACTAAATGTTGAGTCAGTAGTTCTTTCTTACTATCTAGGATATCGGAGCTTTCTTTATGAAACATCCATGAATCAAGTTCATTTTTCACAAAGGAGAAAAAGATTATATTATTTATATAATTCAGGAATCTATTCAAAGAATAGATTAGTAGATCTCTCGTTGACATTTAGCTTGTCGAAGGGGAATACATTACCTCTTTCAAATAGGATCCACGCGTTGGGTCTGTTAGATATTCAATAGTATTGAAACGTTTCCATGAATGAAAGGAATTGAAACCCGAAACGGCAGACAAAGGGTGTTTGAATAATGCAAGAACAATTAATACTGAGAGAATGAAGTAATAGAAGATAGACCTATTGGAAAATTGAGATACTGACCATCCTCCCGAATGTAAAATCTCCGCTTCATCAGGAATTTCTTCGAAAATAAGAAGACCTATCTCGGATACTATAGTATTGATAGAATCGTTGTCAAATCTCAATCCTAGGCTTTGCAGTCTTTGGATTAAATAGGCTTTCGCGCCATCTACTACATCCTCAGCAATTACTTTATAAATTCTAGGAAAATTATGATTTGAGTCATAACTTATTTTAAGTACTACTTCTGGATATGTTTCTCTAATCGGATCGTAGAAGTATCTCCACCAGGTGGGGGTAAAAAACCAAGGTATATAATCTCTAAATAAGCTCCATTTTTCACCGATATTGTCTTTCCAAAAGATCCAAGAGATCTTATATCTGTTCAAATCTTTTAATAATTCATTGAAATTGATAAAGTGGGATGGACGAATAGCCTCTCTCCGGATAGATTGATCCGCGTAGTCCGTATCTTCGCGCGCAACCTCCTTTCCAATCGATTCTGCTAGAGATCTCGATGTTACATCGTTGCATAATGGGAGTCTTAGCGACCAGTAAGATGTTTCCATTTCTTCCGGTTCCCAGAAATACCTAATAGACAAATTCTTCTGATAGACCCGATCCAATACCAGATTCTTGGGACGAGATTGGGGTCGCTGATCCGACGACGAATCGGAGTTTATCGACGTCTTCCCCAAATAAACTCCAGCGCTACTGCACGAATATAGAAATGACTCTATCGTTTCACGAGGAGATGAGTTCAAACTCGCCAGTAACCTCTTTAGATCCGAAACAGAATCGGAAAGTCCATCTGAATGAGTTACTAATGCTGTGGATTCATGCAGATTAGACAAAATAAATTGAATTGGTGTGGGTACGTGGCCAGCAACCTCCCCTGCTGTCTGTCTCGATAAATTGGATGACAACGAATCCGACAGTTGGGGATGAGTAATTGAGATGATACTAGATGAGATGGTTTCATCTTCGGAGCCCGCATATTCATCTTCGGAGCCCGCATAGAAGTTTTCTAGGACGTTGAGATAACTACTGTTGCATCTCCCAATAAAAAAATCCCTTTTGATTCTCGGAATGAAGTTGCTTCCAGCACAGTTCCGTATAGGTGAGTCGTCTAGAAAGTTTAGTTTATTAACCTGATCGGAAATGTATCTCGAAATATTTTCACCAATATCTTTAGTTGAACCTCCCCCACGGTTTAAATCATGCAGAAACGGATTCCGAAATTGCCTCCCCGTAATGGAAAGAGCATCGTTTGAAAATCCTGCTCGGATGGATTCGATGCGGGGCAACCCGAGAGAAGTAGGATTCACTGCAGGTTCCAGCTCGGTCGAAGAGCCTACCGATTTCTTACTCATTAACAGTTTGGATTCAATGAATAAACTCTTTTTTCTCTCAAGAATTGTTTTGAGGAAAAGTATCTGTTCGTCAATGTAACCATCGAATAAACTTGATAGAAGATCAAGCTTCATGAGATCTATCTTGTTCAATTTCTCGAGATCTATATCGTTCAATTTTTCGATGCAATAATCAATGGTATATATCAAAGCTTTCTGGCGAGTAACCTCAGCAACAATCATTTTGTAAAGAAAAAAAGCATTAAGAAATCGATGAAAATCTTTTTCGTTCTGTTGATTGTTACTACCGAGACTGACACCAATATTACTCAGTAATTCGTTTCCTATTATTGATACACGGCAAATTGATTCCCCCAAGTCACACTTTAAGACTTCCCCGACGGGGAAAAAAGACGAATCCCCGGTCGTATCGAGCCATCTATGCACATTTGACTGAACATTTCTATACTCATCAATTTGAAAGGTAATATATTCGTTCAATAGGCGCTCTACGTTATCTTTCCATTTCAATACTATTTATTCAGTTGCAATTCCTGTTACACCGGTGTACTCCCCGCCCCCCGTCCAGCCATCCAACCGATATTTGATTTGGAAGAAATATTCAGCAAATAATGCGCAGAAATAGTCATGGAAAAGAAATATGTATGTTGAGTAGAGAGGTATGATTCTATTTCGTCCATACAATCTAACTAAAGAATATATTGAATGTATGTTACCCTTTTCTTTCAATTAGTTTAAAAAAGTAGTATTTTCACTTCGATTACTTATTTTTCTAGGTATACCTAAAAATATTTGAAAATAGTTTGGAAGAATCTCATTGAGGTTGAGGTGTCTGCTACTTGCTAGCCCAAGTTTTTTGCCAGATATTTGAGTAAGCGGCATGTCACCCTTCGTTTCCAATGGAAATCCTTTCCCAGATTTGACGCTACTACTGACGTCAATAACTACTGCCCCACCAAAAATCAGATTCGATTTCTCAATTATCGAGAGAAATTCGGTGAGTCGATTTGTTAATCCATTTTTCATTTGTGAATAAGTGTGTAGAATGGGAAATTCTTCCCCATTTTTGTCACAATCTAATCCGGATATACAGCCACGAAACGACGTCGTCTTTTCACAAGACGTAAATGAAGACAAGTTGGAAAAGGCTTCTCGCTCGAAATAAAATCCCGATCCATCCCCCCGGTGATCTGCTGAATTTCCGGATTCAAGTAACGCCTTGTCGCAGGAGTTTAATACTACGGGACTTAATGAGTCGCTTCTCAATTGTGTTGCTTGTAACCGACCCAGATCTCGCTTGTTATGATTTTCCCAAAAGAATAACGAATCGAAATCACTTTGGTTGTTTCTGGAAACTACCAAATAGTTATAGAATTTGAAAAACCTACTTGAATCTTGTAAACACCTATCCCTACAAAATGCTTGAATCCTTTCAGTCTCATCCTTGGATATATCTCCGGCAAGGAGTGACTCCCTCACCATGCATGCCTTCCACCTACCGGAAACCAGAGGAATCATCGCATCATAACGAACTTGCTTCTCCTTCTTCGTTGAACCTGCAGAAATATCTTCGTTCAAACCTAAGTCGCGGGAAACAGGTATTCCCCTCTTTCCATTCCTTCCAACAGATAAAGATCTTTCGAATCGGGGGAAGCAGTCGCAGGAGAAGTCACCAGAATTTTCTGCTTGTTTTTTTATTACTTCGTCACCCCCATCAATGACTCCCGCTAATACAAAACTTCTTTCGATCGACCTTTTGTCACTCAAGCAATGCATAGAAATTGGTATTGCTAACAGCATTAGCATCTCCAGGGTGATGCCACTATCTCTTTTTAGTGAATCACGCAGATTGCGTAAAAATAGTGAACTCAGAAATCACAAGTCAGATAATCTGATAAAAGGTTGATAATTGGAAGATGGACTAATTAGAAATTCTTTGAGATGTTGGTTTTTCAATGATTCGAAGAAGTGGTCTAATAGACCGACTTCCACTAACTCTGAAATTTTAGATGAAAAATCTGGACTTCCTACTCTTTCTTTTGCCACCTCTTTCACCTTATCTTCTTTTTTCATATTAATTCTATGCGGTAGAGACTATCTATTTCCCACATTTATTATACCAATAATTTCGAAAATTTCAAGATAGAATGGAATAAATATTTCAAACGAGTCTAGTGATTTCTGTGAATAGTCGTATCCAAAACTGAAATTAGATCGGGAATTCTAAATTGTTATTGTCGAGGAGACCCACACACATCCCATCCACCTTAACAATTTCTCCCTGTTCCAAGCAGAGCGATGGGATCGAATTACCCAATTGGATGGGCATGGGCGAACGACGGGGATTGAACCCGCGCGTGATGGATCCACAATCCATTGCCTTGATCCACTTGGCTACGTCCGCCCCCTCTGCTGATTTAGTTGGCCCCCCCCCCCCGGACGTGAACGAGATCTATCCGTTAAGCAAGCTAGATAGGTTCTTCGGTTGATACACATACATATTAACTTTACGTATATAACAAGACAATAGAAAATCTTTGAAATGAGGAACGCAATCTCAATTTTTTTTATCCGAAGAGAGAAAATTGGGTTGGGGGGTTGCAAGCATTCCGCAAATCGGAGTAGGAAACTTCGTAATCTATTAAATCGCGGAAGGATATTCCAAATAGTTTTCAGAATTCAAGGTTGGAAACTGATAATCGTGAAATTGTGACAAGCTGTTATCGTCCTTTCCATTCGTTCTACCGCACGAACCTTCACCTCATTGGACACCAAACCTCCTCCTCTGGAGTTAAGAGATTTGGTATCCAGTTGTGCTACATAACCAGACGGATATTATCCGTTTATAGAAGGAGCTTCAACAGAAGCCAAGTCTAGAGGGAAGTTATGAGCGTTACGTTCATGCATGACTTCCATACCTAGGTTAGCACGGTTTATGATATCAGCCCAGGTATTTATGACACGACCTTGGCTGTCAACCACGGATTGGTTGAAGTTAAAACCATTCAAGTTGAATGCCATAGTGCTAATGCCTAAAGCGGTGAACCAGATACCTACTACGGGCCAAGCAGCTAAAAAGAAGTGTAGAGAACGAGAATTGTTGAAGCTAGCATATTGGAAGATCAAACGACCGAAATAGCCGTGAGCAGCTACGATGTTGTAGGTTTCTTCTTCTTGACCGAACTTATAACCTGCATTAGCAGACTCATTCTCAGTTGTTTCTCTGATCAAACTAGAAGTTACCAAAGAACCATGCATAGCACTGAATAGAGAGCCGCCGAATACGCCAGCTACACCCAACATGTGGAAGGGATGCATAAGGATATTGTGCTCAGCCTGGAAGACGATCATGAAGTTGAAAGTACCAGAAATGCCTAGAGGCATACCGTCCGAGAAACTTCCTTGACCAATTGGGTAGATCAGGAAGACCGCGGCAGCAGCTGCGACAGGAGCCGAGTACGCAACAGCGATCCAAGGACGCATACCTAAACGGAAGCTTAGTTCCCATTCGCGACCCATGTAGCAAGCTACACCAAGTAGGAAGTGAAGAACGATAAGTTCGTAAGGACCACCATTGTAAAGCCATTCATCAACGGAAGCTGCTTCCCAGATCGGGTAGAAATGTAACCCAATAGCTGCAGAAGTAGGGATGATAGCACCAGAGATAATGTTGTTACCGTATAACAAAGAACCAGAAACGGGTTCGCGAATACCATCAATATCTACAGGAGGAGCTGCGACGAAAGCAATGATGAATACAGAGGTTGCGGTTAGTAAGGTGGGAATCATTAAGACACCGAACCATCCGATGTAAAGACGGTTTTCGGTGCTGGTGATCCAGTCGCAGAAGCGACCCCATAAGCTTGCGCTTTCGCGTCGTTCTAAAGTTGCGGTCATGGTAATTTTCGGTTTTCAAGAAATAATTGGTGATTCCCCAGGCTAGTAAGCTTGTTAATTTGTAATATATCACAAAAACCTATCTGTGTCAACCGAAATTAATTGAGTCCCCAGAATTCTCGGATATGGGGGCTTCTTATTGATATCTCAAACAATTTTTAGCCATTGTTTTACAACAAGGCTTTCCTTTTTCAAAAAAGAATTAAATTTTTACTCTATGCGGTATGCGGTGCGGGCCTCAATCAATTTCAGTCTCTGAAAAACTGGTCACGCGTCAAGCCTTTTTGCGAGGCACCCCGCAACTCCGCATTGGCCCCCCCCCCCCCGCTATCCCATTAGGTTAGGGGGAGTCTAATAATTAACAACCTAAGAAAAAGTAGTTGCCGATCCCCACTTGTGGCTTAGACACCCGCTATTCGCCGTTGACTCCTCACTCAACCATTTCTTCATAGTGTTTTTTGATTCCCCGGTAGTTTGTGCCCCGGTTCCAATCCACAACGGAAAGATTGTGGATTGGAACGAATCCGAAACTAGCGGAAATGAGCGAAAGCTTTGTTAGCTTCCGCAACTTTATGAGTCTCCTCTTTCTTCCGTATCGCACTACCGGAATTCCTGGCGGCATCCATTGATTCATCACTCGATCTTAAAGCCATACTTCGACCTGAGCGTTTTCGACACGCAATTAATGACCACCGAATAGCCAAAGCTTTTCCCTCTGCCGGTACTACTTCAACGGGAACTCGATAAGTTGATCCACCTACACGTTTGGTTTCTGTCACTACATCGGGAGTTACCCCGCGCACCGCCTGTCGCAGAACAGACAGTGGGTTCCTATTTGTCTTTTACCTAATCCGCTTCATAGCCTGATAAAAAATCTGATAAGCCAGTGATTTCTTGCCATTTTTCAGGATACGATCAACTAGCATATTTACTAATCGATTACGATAAATTGGATCTGATTCGATATTTTTCTTTCTGTTCACTACACTGCTCCGATGTAACACGAGTTTACAAATATAAATATGTCAGATTTCAATCAATTCTTTTATTTCAATGGTATCTCAAGCTACTATTTTGGCTTCTTCACTCCATATTGTAGGGTGGATCCACCGATTAGTCGAGGATCTCCCTCCAAACTGCACGTGCGACTTTCGTCGAATACAGCTTTCCACATGATTGAATAGAAACTATTCAAATGATTTTGAACCATTTATTTTTTAGGATGCAAATCATATTTACTCATCGCACATTGAGTATCCGTTTTCTCCTATTCCACGGGTAAAAGAAGTCGAAGTCTAGATATAAAAGAAGAAAATCTTGCAATTCAGTTATCTTACTAGGAATGTCCGTAGGTTTATCAATCCAATCAGTAGGTGTGCATAAAGCCTTCACCGAATCTCCGTAGTCGTAATCTGAACCTGTTCCAAGAGGAAAAGAGGTCCTAAGATTTTCTAGGTGAGAGTCCAGGTAAAACTCAACTTACTGGAATAGAACACCTTAGACACCAAGTTGTTTCATACAAATAGATAGATAATAATTAATCTCTATCAATCTCTGTAGTAGCAGGCTTCAGTCCCCTGGCAATGCTGGGTCGGCTACACATTTAACATATCAGAACAACTGATACGGAATCATTGCGATGATACAAGTTGTGACAATGTTCTGCAACGCACTAGGACGCCCTTTTTTACGGTCCTTCACCCCTACAGCATCTAAGGTTCCTCTAACAATGTGATACCTAACACCGGGTAGGTCTTTGACCCTTCCGCCTCTCACGGGGACCACCGAATGTTCCTGCAAATTATGGCCAATACCTGGTATGTAAGCCGTTACCTCAAACTTGGAGGTTAATCGAACTCTCGCGACTTTACGCAGGGCAGAGTTGGGTTTTTTTGGTGTAGTCGTGGAATGGTCGACAGCTCCAATGTCACTATACAGAACCGTACGTGAGATTCTCACCTCATACGGCTCCTCGTCATTCAATTACTCCTGAGGAAAAAAGTCCAAAATTCCTCCCAATTGTTTTCAACTACAAATGCAAAAGAATTTACAAAAGAAAAAAATATAATTAAATCCTTTTCAATTCATTTTTAAGGCTTCGGCTTCGCGCCCCACTCATTTCCCGGATCCCGTTATTATTAGTAAGCAACCCAGATAGAAAGATGAAAAATCTATCAAATCGATGGGTAGATTTGTTAATGAGTTCCTTGTTTTCGTGCAAGTAATATGATGCGGATTGAGTATGGAGGAGATTGACGAGTCGGTATCAGCTTATCCGCATCATTAATCATTTTTTGATAAGGAATTCATTTTGAAATGAAGACATTTTTGATATCTCACTCTCGTTCTTTATTTCGTTTCGACGAGGCTACCTGAAGAGGATCCAGCAACCTAACGCTAACGAACTACCCCAATAAGTAGGTGAGCCAAAATATGGAGTAGGTAGGATCCGATCACTACCTGGAGTTTGCCAGCGACGACGGCGCTGAAGTGGCAGTGAAAAGAAAAAGCCAAGGATACATACAAGAAGAAGAGGAAAAATAAGTTGAGGTTAATAGGTTATTTGTTTAGTCGATTGCAGCTTAGTCAGCCTGTTCCGTCACGAGCCACTGGTCAAGCCCCGCTGCATTCCACCACCCCTCTTCCGCGAACCGAATCGGAAGTCTGGGTTCCGCAGGGATAAAATTGTACCACAAGAGCTCGGGGAGGTCAAGCCGTTTCTACCACCAGTTGTTACTGGCAATCCCATATCTAAAAGATTATGAGTAAGAAAGATCGGAAGCCTAGCAAAAGGGGAGTTGGCACTGGCAGGGGTGGGGTGCTGGTATACCAAGTATAGCTATGAGGTTGCGAGGATGTTGGGTGAAGGCGGAGGCAGCCTCGACTCCCTTGCGACACCCCTCGAAAAATATTTCCAATTGAATTTGGGGACTTGCCAAACTGAAACTGCCTC